ACCACTGAGCTACTGAGGAACAAGGGGAGATTCGACCTCCTAGAGTTCAACTCCCGCTCTCAACCCATGAACAATATGAGTCCGAAGCTTCTTTCGTAACTCCCGGAATTTCTTCGTAGTGACTCCGTTCCATGCCTCATTTCATAGGGAAGCCCAAAGTGGCTCTATTTCATTCTATTTCACTTCCTAGCACTTCCTATCATTTAATATCCATCCCTTTGGTCTTATTTACATAAGAGATGTCATTTATAGTCTATCTCTTTCTATATATGGAAAGTCAAGAAATTCTCATCGAAACATCGAGAAATTGTGCATATAGAAAACTCTAAAGAAAGAAAAAAAGGAGACCCATGCCATGATTTTCAAATCTTTTCTACCTTTTCTACTTAGTAGTCTAAGTTTCTCGATGAGGATAATTAATTCGGTCGTTGTGGTCGGACTCTATTATGGATTTCTGACCACATTCTCCATAGGTCCCTCTTAGATCTTCTTTCTCCAATCTTGGATTAGGGAAGAAGGAGATATTCGCGACTACTGGCGGTTTCATTATGGGGCAGCTCATGATCTTCATATCGATCTATTATCCACCTCTGCATCTATTCTTTCTTAGCTAAACGGGTGGAAGATCCATCCAATTTGGTTATATCATGGACTCGAAAAGCGGATCTGAATGTGACTGAAATGCACGATCTTCACAGGTATCACTTTTCACGATACCTAAAAGATGGAATAGCGATTTTCGAACCATTTCCTATACGAGAATGGTTTCCATTACTTTGAGAAATGGATTCTATATCAAACTATAGCTATTGCATTAAAGAAGAAAAGAAACTAATAGAAGTCGAAGACGCGGAATGGTAGTGAATAGAGAGAAAGATTCTTCTGATTTTCTTGTTCCTGAAAATATTCTATCTATCTCCTAGACGCCGTAGAGAATTGAGAATTTTCATGTCTTTCAATTCTCGTACTCGTAATTGGAAAGTTACGGAAGGAGGTCCATCATTTTGCAATGAAAACAACATAAAAAACTCTGGACAATTTCGAAATCAGGCCAAGCGTCTTAATACATATGCAAAAAAATGCATTATTGGCCCACCATTGATTAGAAGATTTAGCTTGTATGAATCGCTATTGGTTTGATACGAATAATGGCAGTCGTTTCAGTATGTTAAGGATACAGATGTATCCACAATTCATTTAGAGTTACTTAATAGCCTATTTCTTATACCATATCTCTATCCCGTGAAATTCTCGAGCCGAAAGATGGATGCATATGCTGTGTTTCATTTTGCTAAACGATATCAATTAAATGGTGTATCAATTCCATAAATTGGATATAGCAATAAATAAATCAGCAAAATTCTTTTATTTTAGATAGAAGAAATGTTTCTTCTATCTAAAATAAAAGAATGTACCCTTCTATCCAAATCCAATTTGCATCGATAAAATAAATCCAAATTCCAGTAGTAGATGAATAATTGCAAATTTTTGTGTGTACGAGATTAGAATAACTTCAAAATAACTGACATAATTTTTTATTTTTCCTGATCAGAAAAATACATGAAAAAAAAAGGAGGTAGAAAAATTTTGGGATTTATGGTTAAAGAAGAAAAAGAAGAAAACAGAGGTTCTGTTGAATTTCAAGTATTCAGTTTCACCAATAAGATACGGAGACTTGCTTCACATTTGGAATTACACAAAAAAGATTTTTCATCGGAAAGAGGTCTACGAAGACTTTTGGGAAAACGTCAACGTTTGCTGGCTTATTTGGCAAAGAAAAATAGAGTACGTTATAAGAAATTAATCAGTCAGTTGGATATTCGGGAGAAGTAATTTAATCGTTCGAATTTTTTTCTTATTTTATTAGTAGTCTTATAGTAGTCTTAGATTTTGCATTTTGATGAGCCTCGTTTTGAGGAATTCATGGAATAATCCATTTTCATGGAATAATGAATTAAGGAAGAAAGGATATGAGTCTACCGCTTACAAGAAAAGATCTCATGATAGTCAATATGGGCCCTCAGCACCCATCAATGCATGGTGTTCTTCGACTGATCGTTACTCTCGATGGTGAAGATGTTATTGATTGTGAACCCATATTAGGCTATTTACACAGAGGAATGGAAAAAATCGCGGAAAACCGAACTATTATACAATACTTACCTTATGTAACACGGTGGGATTATTTAGCTACTATGTTTACAGAAGCAATAACGGTAAATGCACCAGAATTCTTGGAGAATATTCAAATACCCCAAAGAGCCAGCTATATTAGGGTAATTATGTTAGAGTTGAGCCGTATAGCTTCTCACTTGTTATGGCTTGGACCTTTTATGGCGGATCTAGGCGCACAGACCCCTTTTTTCTATATTTTTAGAGAGAGAGAATTGATATATGATCTATTTGAAGCTGCTACAGGTATGCGAATGATGCATAATTACTTTCGCATCGGAGGGGTAGCCGCCGATCTACCTTATGGATGGGTCGATAAATGTTTAGATTTCTGTGATTATTTTTTACGAGGAGTTGTTGAATATCAACAACTTATTACACGGAATCCCGTTTTTTTAGAACGAGTTGAAGGAGTCGGTTTTATTAGCGGAGAAGAAGCAGTAAATTGGGGCTTATCGGGACCGATGTTACGAGCTTCTGGAATAGAATGGGATCTTCGTAAAGTCGATCCTTATGAGTCTTACAACCAATTCGATTGGAAAGTCCAATGGCAAAAAGAAGGGGATTCATTAGCTCGCTATTTAGTACGAATGGGTGAAATGAGGGAATCCATCAAAATTATTCAACAGGCTGTAGAGAAAATTCCTGGAGGCCCTTATGAGAATTTAGAAGTCCGACGCTTTAAGAAAACAAAGAATTCCGAATGGAATGATTTTGAATATCGATTTCTTGGTAAAAAACCTTCGCCCAATTTTGAATTGTCAAAGCAAGAGCTTTATGTAAGAGTGGAAGCTCCAAAAGGTGAATTAGGAATTTATCTGGTAGGAGATGATAGTCTTTTCCCCTGGAGATGGAAAATTCGTCCACCCGGTTTTATTAATTTGCAAATTCTTCCTCAACTAGTTAAAAAAATGAAATTGGCTGATATCATGACGATATTAGGTAGTATAGATATCATTATGGGGGAAGTTGATCGTTGAAATGATAATAGATAGGGTAGAGATAGAAACTATCAATTCTTTTTCGAAATCGGAATTATTAAAAGAAGTCTATGGACTGATATGGATTCTACCCATTTTGACCCTCCTACTGGGAATCACAATAGAAGTACTCGTAATTGTGTGGTTAGAAAGAGAAATATCCGCATCGATACAACAACGTATTGGTCCTGAATATGCTGGCCCCCTGGGACTGCTTCAAGCTATAGCCGATGGAACTAAGCTACTTTTTAAGGAGGATATCCTGCCATCCCGAGGAGATATTCCTTTATTTAGCATTGGACCTTCTATAGCAGTCATATCAATTTTATTAAGTTTTTTAGTTATCCCTTTGGGATATCGTTTTGTTTTAGCCGATCTTAGTATTGGTGTTTTTTTATGGATTGCCATTTCAAGTATTGCTCCTATTGGTCTTCTTATGGCAGGATATAGCTCAAATAATAAATATTCTTTTTCAGGCGGTCTACGAGCTGCTGCTCAATCTATTAGTTATGAAATACCATTAACTTTTTGTGTGCTAGCAATATCTCTACGTGTGATTCGTTAAAATAGGATCTTTTTCCTCCAAAATCCATTGAATATTTATCTTCCTTTTCTTATTCTGTATTCGGGTTGGTAAGTTAAACTAGATAGCTATATGAGTGAAACAAAACAGCTTATTAATTTGTAGTAAAAAGAAAAAATCTCATTTCCTACGTACAAGAAAAAAGTTGAAGTAAACATAAGTAGTGTAAACTCTTTACCCCAAGGTTGATATTTTTTGATTAGTCATCATATCTTGAAGCGGGCAAGAATAAAGGATTCGCGATATGGAATTCCATTACTAGAATATTCCGAGTTATTACTATAACTTATAATCATAAGGGGAATCCATCAAAAATTAGTGAGGGGTTAGGAACACTAAAGTACATAAAGGATTAGTAATGAGGGAATCTAAGACATTAGGGATTTTTCCTCATAAAAGGAATCATAATAAGGACTTGAAATTGGTGGAAATGATCAAGTAGTACTTTCTTCGGATTCCGATCCAGAGTATGTTCCCTTTCACTTGTTAAAGAAATGGCTATCAAGAACGAATTAATCCTTTATTCCTTTTTTCTTTTTAAGTACCCTTCCCCGGGGAAAGAAGAATAGGACAAAAGATATGGAATGCAATACAAAAAAAAGATATTTATTTATTCTTTCCTTCCTCTATTCATATTAATACAGAATTCCTCATGAATTAATGCCTAATTCTTTAATTAATGCCTAATTCTTTTCATTTATTAATTGCTATAACGAGTGTTTTATTCCAAGATTAAGTTATTACTGAACAAAGAAAAATTTTCATTATATTATAAAGGACGAGATCAATTCGGAAGCGCTTTTTCTTATTCTAGCAGACGGAATTCCTTTGGTCTAATTTAGGACTTTCCAATCGATTTTATCTTACCTAATTCTATCTATGCCCAGGGGGATAATACCGAAACGAAACAACCCTTTCCTTTTTTCTGATCATAGAGAAGCCGTATGAAGCTAAGGTTTCATGTACGGTTTTGGAATAGCGGTGGGAACTGTGATGTTATCATCGACTATGATTATCTAACAGTTCAAGTACAGTTGATATAGTTGAAGCACAGTCAAAATATGGTTTTTTTGGATGGAATCTTTGGCGTCAGCCTATAGGTTTTCTGGTTTTTCTAATTTCTTCTTTGGCAGAATGTGAAAGATTACCCTTTGATTTACCAGAAGCAGAGGAAGAATTAGTAGCAGGTTATCAAACTGAATATTCCGGTATCAAATATGGTTTATTTTATCTTGTTTCTTACCTAAATTTATTAGTTTCCTCTTTATTTGTAACAGTTCTCTACTTAGGCGGGTGGAATTTCTCTATTCCCTATATATCCTTTTTTGAATTTTTCCAAATGAATAAAATGGTTGGAATTTTGGAAATGACAATGGGTATCTTTATTACATTAACTAAAGCTTATTTATTCCTCTTCATTTCTATCACAATAAGATGGACTTTACCCAGGATGAGAATGGATCAGTTATTAAATCTTGGATGGAAATTTCTTTTACCTATTTCCCTGGGCAATCTCTTATTAACAACTTCTTCCCAACTTGTTTCACTATAAATAAGATAATACAATAACAGTAAGAATATTTTCAACACAAAAGTTCTCTCAAACAAGAGAAAGAAACATACCTTTTTCATAGATATTTAGAATATGTTCCCTCTGGTAACTGGGTTCATGAGTTATGGTCAACAAACAATACGCGCTGCAAGGTACATTGGTCAAAGTTTCATAATTACCTTATCCCACACAAATCGTTTACCTATAACGATTCACTACCCTTATGAAAAATCAATTACATCGGAGCGTTTCCGGGGGCGAATCCACTTTGAATTTGATAAATGTATTGCTTGTGAAGTATGTGTTCGCGTATGCCCGATAGATCTACCCCTTGTGGATTGGAGATTTGAAAAGGATATTAAAAGGAAACAATTGCTTAATTATAGTATTGATTTCGGAGTTTGTATATTTTGTGGTAATTGTGTTGAGTACTGTCCGACAAGCTGTTTATCAATGACTGAAGAATATGAACTTTCTACTTATGATCGTCATGAATTGAATTACAATCAAATTGCTTTGAGTCGGTTACCAATCTCCATAATGGGAGATTACACAATTCAAACAATTAGGAATTCGACTCAAAGTAAAATAGACGAAGAAAAATCTTGGAATTCAAGAACGGTTACTAATTATTAGTTACTAGGATTTTTCTAACAAAAAAGAAAAATCCAATAGTTTTTTATTAACTATAAAGAAAAACGAATAACTACTGCTTATTGCAAATTATTCCTGATTTAAAATGAGAGTAGATTTTCGTGATGTGATTTCTAACTATACAACTTATATACAAAAAAATATCCTAATCCCTTTTTCCTTCCTTGAATCTTTTAGTTTTAGTCAGTTCATGAAAAATTTTATACTATTAATTTCTTCTTATCCATAATGGATTTACCTGGACCAATACATGAGATTCTTGTGCTATTTGGGGGATTTGTTCTTCTACTAGGAGGTCTAGGAGTAGTATTACTTACCAACCCAATTTATTCTGCCTTTTCGCTGGGATTAGTTCTTGTTTGTATATCCTTATTCTATATTTTATTGAATTCCTACTTTGTAGCTGTCGCACAACTTCTTATTTATGTGGGAGCTATAAATGTTTTGATCATATTTGCCGTAATGTTCGTAAATGGCTCAGAATGGTCTAAAAATAAGAATTATTGGACTATTGGAGATGGGTTCACTTCACTCGTTTGTATAACTATTCTTTTTTCACTAATGACTACTATCCCAGATACGTCATGGTATGGAATTCTTTGGACTACAAGATCAAACCAAATAGTAGAACAGGGTCTCATAAATAACGTTCAACAAATTGGGATTCATTTAGCAACTGATTTTTATCTTCCGTTTGAACTCATTTCCATAATTCTTCTAGTTTCTTTAATAGGTGCAATTACTATGGCTCGGCAATAAGAAATACTTAGAATTAGTCAAAATTCTTAGAATTTCAAATCTAAAATAAATAACTAAAGAATCACAATTTTGATTTAGTAAAACCCATCTACTGCCAACAAATACCTTCTTTTCTCTTTTGTTGTGTAACTGTTCTATTCTAATTAATGGAATCGGTTCAATTCTTGTCCTCATATTGAAATGAATCGAGATTGATAAGGAGTTAGTTAATGATGTTTGAGCATGTACTTTTTTTTAGTGTCTATTTATTTTCGATTGGTATCTATGGATTGATCACAAGCCGAAACATGGTTAGAGCTCTAATATGTCTTGAACTTATACTGAATTCAATTAATCTAAATCTCGTAACATTTTCTGATCTATTTGATAGTCGCCAATTAAAAGGAGACATTTTCGCAATTTTTGTTATAGCCCTTGCGGCTGCTGAAGCAGCTATTGGACTATCCATTCTTTCTTCCATCCATCGTAACAAGAAATCAACTCGTATCAATCAATCTAATTTTTTGAATAATTAGACATAAAATCCTCTAAACAAAGGCGCACATATAATAATAATATCAAATATTAAGATGAATAGAAATCAAATACTATTTTCTTATTATTTTATTATTTTATAATATCTATTTTTTGATTAGGTTATTACATAGTATTCTTTTTTACTTATTGAATTTTTGCAATTCATTGATATTGCAATTTGAATATTGCAATAATTTATATTGAAAAGACGATAGCCAATAAATTGGCTAATTCGAATTCGTATGTACAATTTGTATAATTATGATTGTTGAAGCCAAAAATTCAAGTCTCTTGGCTCTTTTCACGCTTTCTCACAAACGGATTAAGAAATATATTGCATTATTTTATTTATTTATTTGTTGAAGTTTGGATAAACCATTGCTTCGTCTGGTGTCTACAATACATATGACTCATATAGTACTAATTTTATTTTTACCAGATCGAAAATTTTTATGTTGAAAAGGCAAATTTATAGATCCAATGTCACATTCCGTAAAAATTTATGATACATGTATAGGATGCACTCAATGTGTACGAGCTTGTCCAACAGATGTATTAGAAATGATACCCTGGGATGGGTGTAAAGCCAAGCAAATTGCTTCCGCGCCGAGAACCGAAGATTGTGTGGGTTGTAAGAGATGCGAATCCGCCTGCCCAACAGATTTTTTAAGTGTCCGCGTTTATTTAGGGCCTGAAACAACCCGCAGCATGGCTCTATCTTATTGATACGTTACAAAAAACTCCACTTGAATCGTCTGATTCCTCTTTACCGAGGAAGCCTGTGCTCGCTTATTTCGAGCACGGGCTTTTCTGGTCAAAACGTATCTTCTCTTTATCACTTTATCATGAGTTATTTTCCTTGGTTAACAATACTTGTTGTTTTGCCGATATTTGCAGGTTCATTAATTTTCTTTTTACCTCATAGGGGAAACAAAATCGTTAGGTGGTATACTATATCTATTTGTTTATTAGAATTCCTTCTAATGACTTATGCATTCTGTTATCATTTCCAATTGGAGGATCCCTTAATCCAATTAAAGGAGGATTCTAAATGGATAGATGTCTTTGATTTCCACTGGAGATTGGGAATCGATGGACTTTCATTAGGATCTATTTTATTGACAGGATTTATCACTACTTTAGCTACTTTAGCAGCTTGGCCAGTTACCCGGAATTCGCGATTATTCTATTTCCTGATGCTAGCAATGTATAGTGGTCAAATAGGATTATTTTCTTCGCGAGACCTTTTACTTTTTTTTATCATGTGGGAGTTAGAATTAATTCCTGTTTACTTACTTTTATCCATGTGGGGGGGAAAGAGGCGTCTGTATTCAGCTACAAAATTTATTTTGTATACTGCAGGCGGTTCCATTTTTTTCTTAATCGGAGTTCTAGGTATGGGCTTATATGGTTCCAACGAACCAAGATTAGATTTGGAAAGATTAATTAATCGATCATACCCTGCAACATTGGAAATACTATTTTATTTTGGCTTCCTTATTGCTTATGCTGTCAAATTGCCGATTATACCCCTACATACGTGGTTACCAGATACCCATGGGGAAGCGCATTACAGTACATGTATGCTTTTAGCGGGAATCCTATTAAAGATGGGAGCATACGGATTGATTCGGATCAATATGGAATTGTTACCTCATGCTCATTATCTATTTTCCCCCTGGTTGGTAATAATAGGAGCGATGCAAATAATCTATGCAGCTTCAACTTCTCTTGGTCAGCGAAATTTCAAAAAAAGAATAGCCTACTCCTCCGTATCTCACATGGGTTTCATAATTATAGGAATTGGTTCCATAACCAACATTGGACTCAATGGAGCTATTTTACAAATACTATCCCATGGATTTATTGGTGCTACACTTTTTTTCTTGGCGGGAACGGCTTGTGATAGAATGCGTCTTGTTTATCTCGAAGAACTGGGGGGGATATCTATCCCAATGCCGAAAATTTTTACCATGTTTAGTAGCTTTTCAATGGCTTCTCTTGCCTTACCAGGAATGAGCGGTTTTGTTGCAGAATTAGTAGTATTTTTTGGACTAATTACTAGTCCAAAATTTCTGTTAATACCAAAAATGCTAATTACTTTTGTAATGGCAATTGGAATGATATTAACTCCTATTTTTTTATTATCTATGTTACGCCAGATGTTCTATGGGTACAAGCTATTTCATGTTCCAAACGCAAATTTGGTGGATTCTGGACCACGAGAACTCTTTCTTTTAATCTGTATCTTTTTACCAGTAATAGGAATTGGTATTTATCCAGATTTTGTTCTCTCGCTATCGGTTGACAAGGTAGAGGCTCTCTTATCCAATTATTATCCTAAATAATTTTTTTTTACTAGTCCGCTCTATATTCCATAGTGGAAAAACCAAATAATTCAGAAAAAAGTAAAAAAGTCTAATTAGATCTATCTCGAATTTTTGAGAACCCTTTGAGAAGGCGTTCAAGGGTTCTCAAATCAAACAAAAATGGAAAAACTTTCATTTCACGAAGGTTTTATGTTATGTAATCATTTAGATGGTAATGTAAATGCACCATAACTATGTAAACCTATTCCTAATAGATTGATACCAAAATAGCAGATCCAAATTATAAGAAATCCTATCGAAGCTACAAGTGCGGAATTCGTACCCTTCCAATTTGGATTTGTTCTACTATGTAAATAAATTGCGAATATGGTCCAAGTAATAAATGCCCAAGTTTCCTTAGGATCCCAATTCCAATAGGATCCCCACGCCTCATTAGCCCATACTGCTCCACAAAGAATACCTATGGTTAAAAGGGTAAACCCTAGGCTAATGACACGATAACTCCAAGAATCCAAACGCTCAATTAATTGATATTTGTAATAATTTGGAAATGAAGGAAAAGAGGTGTTTTTTAAAGCACTTCTTTTTACATAGAAATATTCAATCTCACTAAACTCACTAAAGAAAAATGTTTTATTTAAAACATTTTTTTTCTTTTCTAAAAAGAAATTGAAATTCTTTCGAAATTTAATGATTAGAAGAGCGGCGGATAATAAGGATCCGCACAAAAGAGTTGCATAGCTTAGTAACATCATACTGACATGCATCATTAACCACTGAGATTGTAGAGCAGGTACTAGTATTGTGGATTGATGCATTTCAGTTAAAAGACCCGACGTGGCAAAGCCTTGCGTTAAAATAGTACTTGGCGTAGTTATTGTGCTTAAATCATTTTTAGAGTTCTGTATCTTAGGAATCGTATGAAGAATATACAGAGCCCATGAAAGGAAGATCAATGACTCATATAAATTACTTAATGGAAAATGTCCCGAAGAAGCCCAACGAGAAACTAGGAATCCTGTTATAGAGAAAAAAGTAGCTATCATTCCTTTTTCTGACGAATCACGTAATCCCCCAAGTTCACGAACTAATAAGGTTATCAAATGAATTGTAATCACAATTGAAATGGTTGAGAAAGAGATATGAGTTAGTATATGTTCTAAAGTTGCAAATAGCATAAGGAGAAGGTCCCATTACAAAATAGGAAATTTCGAATTGAATCCATTTTCTAATCTATTGTATTCTTTTTCGAGAATGCCGCCACTCGGACTCGAACCGAGATGCTTGAGCACTGCTTCCTAAGAGCAGCGTGTCTACCAATTTCACCATGGCGGCTAACTTTAAATAATAGGGAAGTTAAAAGAATAATAGTTATTTTCTCGCAAATCGTCGAGATTGGGAGAGTCCATAGAATTTAGGAACATTAGAATCTTCATTAAAATGGACTTCGTTTGGTAGTATCATTGGGGATTTTTTTAACAATAAACTCTTGCTTTGCCCAATAGAAACAAAGCTTGAAAGAGTTGGAACTGTTTTTTCTCAGTTGCAATATAGAACTCATTTTTTTCTAATTAGTTTCTCATTGAAATAAAAAAAAATCTTTCCATCTATCCATTAGAATTTCTATAATTTCATCATTAAATACAAAGAATTTTGGATTTTAGCAAAATTTCTAGAATGAAAGCCCTTATGCTCTTATTAATATGATTTACCAAGCCTAAACCTATTTTTTTGTGGATTTTTGATAAGATAGGTAGAAGTTGTAAGTCCTATTGCAAGAATACTCTACTTTTCATAATAGAATCCTCATAATAAAATATGAGGATTCTATTATGAAAAGTTCGTTGATAGGAAAAGAATACTTAGGACACAGTATACCAAAAACTTTTGTTCTATATATCAGAGGGGTTAGTTCTAAGAATATTGTACCGAGGAATTCGATACATAAAAGTACATTCATTAATTAATCCGAATTATTCATATTAAATAATTGGAATTTCTTTGGGATAGGTCAATTCAGATTATTCCAAAACCAGATTATTTGTTTGTTTGTTGCCCAGAAAAACCCTTTGGTTTTGGATGCTCGCTACCGCTGGAAAATGATCTTGATTTTGCTAAAGAATAAGATTGTACTATGGAAAAATAAGTCTTTTTCTTCCAAAGATTTTTACGAATACGCTTTTTTGACATCGAAGTACGTTTTTTTGGAACTGCCATTCAAAAAGGGGATTACTTTTTTCTAGTTGTATGTGAAAGACATCTATTGCCGCAAATCAATCCTTCTTTCTGTTTTTTCTTAGTATTTATACTTTTTCTTAGTATTTATACTTAGATACTGAACTGAAATTCTGAATTCTTTTTTACTTTATTTTCTCTAATGCGGATAAGACAAGAATTTTTTAGCATATTTTTCATATATATTTTATACTTTGTTTTATTTTATACTTTGTTTTAATAATATAGAATATATACAAAGGTTTTCTATTTAAATTAAATCAATTTATATATTAAGTATACTCCATATATAAATCTACGGCCTATCCCCCATATAAGATGGGGGGATAAAAGGAAGGGAAAATTCAAATAGTTAATTAAGTTCAGAATGGTATTCCATAATGGAATTCCAATCAAAACAAAAAAAAAATACTTAGTCTCTTAAACAAGACATTCTAAAACTTAGGTAATTCTAGTCATTAGGATTTCAGTTCTATATGAAGTAAGGAATATTCGATAATTTCCTATAAACATAGGTTTTCATTGGAATTCAATCAATCAGTTACGAAACATGAGAGCTGCTTCATCTTCATTTTAATAGAAAGAAATACAAAAATGAATAGAAAGTAAAATGATTCAATCCTTTTTTGTATTTTAACAAATATCCTTCTTTAGGTAATAACTAGGTAACAAAGTTATTTAATTAACTTTTTGAATTTAACCAAGTAAACCCATTCTTCATTTTTGATTATTTCAATGAGAGAAATTTGGAAAAATGAAGAATTCCAGTATTTTGTCTTATTCTTATTTTTTGGAATTCCTTCAGAAAGAGATAAGAATTGGTTTGGTGAATCGGAAACAATTTTATTTTATAGAAAAATTTCAAGTAAAAATTGCAATTTCTTTTCTTATGGAACATACATATCAATATGCATGGGTAATCCCTCTTCTCCCACTTCCAGTTATTATGTCAATGGGGTTTGGACTTATTCTTATTCCGACAGCAACAAAAAATCTTCGTCGCATATGGGCTTTTCCTTGTGTTTTACTCTTAAGTATAGCTATGGTATTCTCAGTTCACCTATCTATTCAACAAATAAATGGAAGTTCTATCTATCAATATCTATGGTCTTGGACCGTCAATAATGATTTTTCCTTAGAATTTGGATACTTGATCGACCCGCTTACTTCTATTATGTTAATACTAATTACTACTGTAGGAATCCTCGTTCTTATTTATAGTGACGATTATATGTCTCACGATGAAGGATATTTGAGATTTTTTGTTTATATAAGTTTTTTCAATACTTCCATGTTGGGATTGGTTACTAGTTCCAATTTGATACAAATTTATTTTTTTTGGGAACTTGTGGGAATGTGTTCCTATTTATTGATAGGCTTTTGGTTTACACGGCCAATTGCAGCGAGTGCTTGTCAAAAAGCTTTTGTAACTAATCGTGTAGGGGATTTTGGTCTGTTATTAGGAATTTTAGGTTTTTTTTGGATAACAGGTAGTTTAGAGTTTCGGGATTTGTTCAAAATAGCTAATAACTGGATTCCTAATAATGGGATTAATTCCTTACTTACTACTTTGTGTGCTTTTTTATTATTTCTTGGTGCAGTTGCGAAATCTGCACAATTCCCTCTTCACGTATGGTTACCCGATGCTATGGAAGGACCCACTCCCATTTCGGCTCTTATACACGCAGCAACTATGGTTGCTGCGGGGATTTTTCTTCTAGCTCGACTTCTTCCTCTTTTCATATCCCTACCTTTAATAATGAATTTCATTTCTTTAGTAGGTACAATAACACTCTTCTTAGGAGCTACTTTAGCTCTTGCTCAGAGAGATATTAAAAGAAGCTTAGCCTATTCTACAATGTCTCAATTGGGTTATATGATGTTAGCTCTAGGTATAGGTTCTTATCAAGCTGCTTTATTCCATTTGATCACTCATGCTTATTCGAAAGCTTTATTGTTCTTGGGATCCGGATCCATTATTCATTCAATGGAACCTCTTGTTGGATATTCACCAGATAAAAGTCAGAATATGGTTCTTATGGGTGGTTTAAGAAAATACGTTCCAATTACAAGAACTACTTTTTTATGGGGTACGCTTTCTCTTTGTGGTATTCCACCTCTTGCTTGCTTCTGGTCCAAAGATGAAATCCTTAGTAATAGTTGGTTGTATTCACCCTTTTTTGGAATAATAGCCTCTTTTACTGCAGGATTAACTGCGTTTTATATGTTTCGGATATATTTACTTACTTTTGATGGGTACCTGCGTGTTCATTTTCAAAATTACAGTAGCACTAAAGAGGGTTCGTTGTATTCAATATCCTTATGGGGAAAAAGGATACCCAAAGGAGTGAATAGAGATTTCATTTTATCAACAACGAAGAGTGGAGTTTCTTTTTTTTCACAAAATATATCCAAAATTCATGGTAATACAAGAAATAGGATAGGGTCCTTTAGTACTTCCTTTGGGGCTAAAAACACTTTTGTCTATCCTCATGAAACGGGAAATACTATGCTATTCCCTCTTTTTATATTACTGCTTTTTACTTTGTTCATTGGATCCATAGGAATCCATTTTGATAATGGAGTAATGGATAATGGAATAGCAGAGTTAACCATATTATCAAAGTGGTTAACTCCCTCAATAAACCTTTTCCAGGAAAGTTCTAATTCTTCCATAAATTCATATGAATTTATCACTAATGCAATTTCTTCTGTAAGTCTAGCTATGTTTGGTCTATCCATAGCATATATCTTCTATGGATCCGCTTATTCCTTTTTTCAGAATTTGGATTTAATAAATTCTCTTGTAAAAGAGAGTCCGAAAAAGTTTTTTTCGGATCAAGTAAAAAAAAAGATATACAGTTGGTCATATAATCGTGGTTATATAGATATTTTCTATACTAGGGTCTTTACCCTGGGTATAAGAGGATTAACTGAACTAACGCAGTTTTTCGATAAGGGTGTCATTGATGGAATTACCAATGGAGTAGGTCTTGCTGGTTTTTGTATAGGAGAAGAAATTAAATATGTAGGGGGAGGGCGAATATCGTCTTATTTATTCTTTTTTTTATGTTATGTATCCGTGTTCTTATTCTTTTTTCTTTCTTAACTTAAGGAATTCCCCCGTCTCCTGCCTAAAGAGCCCCCTTATTCCCCTTCCTATCTTCTTCCCCCATCTCTCCCCCTTTTCTACCATCTCTCTCTTTTTCTATATTTTTC